TTTAATTAATATATTAATATTAATTAATATAATAAGTTTTATCTTTTCTCCTACCTTCAGAAAAAAAAGGCATGTCCACTGTTATGTTATTAGATATTAATATTTTCTGAAAGGTAACTATCCCGCTTTCATATAAAAATTTATATAGAATCTTTGAAAAAGACTTTTTTTCATACTTCATAAAAAAGAAAAAGACTTACTGTCTTTAGGATCTGATGCTACACCGCTGCTCAATACCTTAGGGGATCCACTCTATTACATAAGTAGATTTCTAAGATTTATCTCATATGATGATATAAATAAACAGCTCTTGTTGTATCGGTCCAAAACCTTTCCAATTGATCTTTACGGTGCTTCCTCTATCAATTAAATCTTTTTTTATCCATAGAAAAGAAAGTATTTAGGCATATCTAGTCTTCACTTCATATTTCGATCCATGAAGTTTATTTATTTGCTACAGCTGATAAAAATCGTTTTGGACGATGCTTATGTAGAAAGCCTTTTTTTTTTCTAGTATTTCATTGACTAGCTGTTCGTTCTTTTTTTCTATAGTGGAGATAGTCGCACGTAATGACAGATCACAGCCATATTATTAAAAGCTTGTGGTAAAAAGGGGTTTCGTTCTAATGCCCTAAAATAATATTCTAAAGCTTTGGTATGTTCCCCATTACTTGTGTGGATAAGGCCTATATTATAGAGTATATAACTTCGATCATAGGGGTCAATTTCTAGTCGCATAGCTTCATAATAATTCTGTAATGCTTCCGCATAATTTCCTTCAGATTGAGCCGACATCCGTTACGGTCGTCATTCGCTTTAACGAATTCTCCGTTTCAGAACCGTATATGAGATTTTCATCTCATACGGCTCCTCCTTTAGGTGCATAATGAAAATAATAAATATATGGAAAAATTTGATGTCATTATGAACTAAGCGGGGCTAATGTTTTTACAAGAAATCCCTAGCCAACCTTCTTGTAAAAGATCTTTTCTTACTACCAAGTGGGTTCATACTAGATAAAAATAAAAAAGGAAACTATCAAAATTTCTTTGTTCTCAACGCCCCTAAATTTCCAGGAATTAGTCACTTCAAAAGTCTTCAATGGTTATACGGGTATCCAAAGTACGGACGAGATGGATGTTTATTGTTCCAACCATTTTAATTAGTCCCAATCCAAAAGAAGAAGAAGAAAGAAAAGGAATCATTTTGAAGAAAGTTTTCGTGTTGTTGATTTCTCGGCGTAGTGCTTCTTCCCCTGTGCCTCCTATTCGTATATTGTATTAGTCTAGTAGGATTGATCTGTAATACGGGAACGATAGGTAAAAACCTTTTGCTCAATACTAGAATTCACAATTGAAGCATCTAAGGCTGCATTAATCGTGGATACATGACAGAAGGGATTGCTTTTTTATATTATAAACTTCACCTTCAAAAGCGTAGATTTTTTTTTTCAATATTCGTTTTTTTCTATTCCAAATCGGTGAAAAATAAAACAAATAATGATAATCAAATCGCACCATCTCTGTAATAAGTAAATGCCTCTTTTTCTCCGGAAGTTGTCGGAATGACTCGTAATAAGATATCGGCTACAATTGTAAAGGTTTTATCAATAAAATTTCCATTTATACGCGATCTTGGCATAGGTAGTAATCCATTCTATAACTCTTTTTATTTCCTTTACCTTTTCTTTTGTGAGAAAATTTTCTCACAAAGCAAAGGAATTTTATAGTACGAACTAACATAAAAGCGGACTCGTTTTTTTATAAAAAAAGATTCTATCTACTTCCAAATTTTCCGGTCAAAAAAGGTATCTATTAACCATAATCTAAAAAACGATGAATAACTCGCTATTCACCCAGGTACTCAGTCATAATCCTGATGTCGGAGAGATGGCCGAGTGGTTGAAGGCGTAACATTGGAACTGTTATGTAGACTTTTGTTTACCGAGGGTTCGAATCCCTCTCTTTCCGTACTTTCAACTAAATCACCAATCTTACGTGATTGACCACAATGTATCAAATCAAATAAAAAAGAATAGATATAAAATCTACATTTCTTTGATATGGAAAATGCTGGGAAGAGCAAACAAGGGATCCAAACCTCCCTACCAACCTATGATACATGAATAGGAAAAAGATTCCCCGACAAAATCCCCTACCTTGTGCCTTTTGATTTTTAATCAAAAAAGAGGGCAAAGGGGCGTTGTCCGAACTCTTGTTTTTAGTTATTTTTTTTTACTTAACTTAGGTTTTTTAAGTCTGTCGAGAGTAATATTCTACGACAAGCAATTCATTTATTTTCAAACCGACGCATTTCCTATCTATTATTTGATTGACTAACCCTTCATATTGGAATGTGTGAAGAGTCAGATGGTTTGGCAATTCCTCGGGGGCAGATGACTCAAGAAGATTTTGAACCAAAGTTCTAGAGGTTTGTTCATCCTTCACTGTAATAATATCTCGGGGTTTGCAGCGATAACTTGGTATATCAACTATACAACCATTAACTAAAATATGTCCATGGTTAACTAATTGGCGCGCTTGAGGAATAGTCAAAGCCATACCCAACCGAAAAAGGATGTTATCCAAACGCATTTCAAGTAATTGTAATAAAACTTGACCCGTTGACCCCTTGGCTTTTCCGGCGATACGAACATATTTAAGTAATTGGCGTTCTGTAAGACCATAATGAAAACGCAATTTTTGTTTTTCTTCTAAACGAATACGATATTGAGATTTTTTTCCGGAGCGTGATTGATTTCTAAGATCGCTTCCTGCCTTAGGCCTTTTACTAGTTAGTCCCGGTAAAGCCCCCAGACGGCGAATTTTTTTAAAACGAGGCCCTCGGTAACGTGACATAAAGACTCCTTTTTTATTGAAATTGTACAAAACTAAACAAAGTTAAAACTGAACTAAATGATAATGATAAATGACGTAAAATCCACTCCAACAAACTATTGGAATACAAAGAGTCAGAAGATATATTCTCTCAATATACAGATTTTTTTTATTGTATATACAATATATATAAATCAATAAATCACGAAAATTTTCCTTTATTTTCTTTATTTTGCAAAGATCTAACCCTTTTACCCAATATATATTCCTATATGGCAGTTTATATGACAGAATATAAATGGCGTGGTAACTCTTGGAAAAAGGTGAAAGAAGTCTTTTCAATCTTCTTTGATTTTGAAAGTACATTAAAAATAATGTAAAAAAACGAAAAACTATGGAAAAGCCGGCTATCGGAATCGAACCGATGACCATCGCATTACAAATGCGATGCTCTAACCTCTGAGCTAAGCGGGCTCAAAGAAAATAGTGCATACAAATTCACTAAACTACTTGATCGTATCAATTAACTATTCTAGTCATATTTTTCCGTATTTATTTAGAATTAATCATATTCTATATATTCTAGAACAGAATATAGCTCAAATAAATAGTGACTATCATTAAATAAATAAAACATAACCTTAATGAATTAATAGAATAGAGCAATATATCGACTTTTTCATTTTGATTTCATGAGTTTCTAAATAAGAAAATTTGAATTAGACCGGAAAGCTTTTTTTTTTAGTTAAATGATATCTGATTTGAAATTCTTATTTTTTTGTTCTAACCTCATGCTATTATTATTATTTTATACTTTTTGTCTTTTTATTTTTTTTATAATTATTCGAATTTAAAATCTACGAAGTAGACTTATAATCTTTTTTCATTGCACATTGTAGAATTCTAAGTTTCAATAATGATCATAAATTTCTTTTCATGGAAGTAAAAAAAACGAATCGACCGTTCGACTATTTCTTCAAATTTAAGACAAAGATGAGAAAAGGAAGAACATATATATGTTCTGTAATATATAACCATATTGAATTGCAAATACAAAAATGATAGAATCTTTGTTGATTAGACTAAATCAATATAGATGGGGCTAAAAAAAACGAAAGAAGATACCAAAGAAATAAAATAAGTATCTATATGTAATGAATTCCAAGGTTTCGGCATAAGAAAAAGCGGAAAGACATCATAATGAGATCCTAATCTCAAAGCAAAAAAGGGGATATGGCGGAATTGGTAGACGCTACGGACTTAATTGGATTGAGCCTTGGTATGGAAACCTACTAAGTGATAACTTTCAAATTCAGAGAAACCCTGGAATTAACAATGGGCAATCCTGAGCCAAATCCTGGGTTACGCGAACAAACCAGAGTTTAGAAAGCGAGAAAAAAGGGATAGGTGCAGAGACTCAATGGAAGCTGTTCTAACAAATGGAGTTCACTACCTTGTGTTGATCAAATGATTCACTTCATAGTCTGATAGATCCTTAGTGGAATAATCGGACGAGAATAAAGATAGAGTCCCATTCTACATGTCAATACTGACAACAATGAAATTTATAGTAAGATGAAAATCCGTTGACTTTTAAAATCGTGAGGGTTCAAGTCCCTCTATCCCCAACCCTACTCCCCCAAAAAGTCCTTTTGACACCTTACCCTTTTTTTAGTTATTCAAAAATTCATTATCTTTTTTCATTCATCCGACGCTTTTACAAACTATAATTTCTTTTCTTATTATATACAAGTCTTGTGGGATATATCATAGACGTACAAATGAGAAAGAAATGTCGATTTGAATGATTTAGAATCTAAATCATTTTTCATGTTAAAACTTAGAAAGTCTTCTTTTCGAAGATCCGAGAAATTCCCGGTCCAAAACTTTTTTCATTTCCTACTTTTGCGTTTCTTTTAATTGACATAGACCTAAGTCATCTAGTAAAATGAGGATGATACTTCGGTAATGGCCGGGATAGCTCAGTTGGTAGAGCAGAGGACTGAAAATCCTCGTGTCACCAGTTCAAATCTGGTTCTTGGCATAGGATTGATTAATTTTGATAAGTTTCTAGTCTTCAAATTAAACGTATCTTGAGTAAAAAAAGTGCAATCATCCTTTATTCCCTTCTCTTTTTTTGTTCATGTTGGGGATCCATCCGTT